AGCTTTGTTATGCCGAAACCTAAATGTTAAGTCAGCAACACTTCCAAATGCCACTTCTTCCCGTCGCATCCGTCTTCAGGACGATCTAGTCACAGGTTTTCACTTCTCAGTGAGTGAAAGATTTGTCCCCGGGTCTACGTTGAAAGCTTCTATAGTAGAACTCATTCGAGAGGGCTTGGGGGTCTTAAAAATGGTTCGGGTGCTTGTCAATCACTAGGTAGCCAGTCTTTACTTAACTCGGCCCAAGCAATGCCCAAAGACTCCCATGCCTTTCTTGGTTGGACCAACCCAACCGGCCATTTCCGACTTCCTGAATTGGGAGAGCAAGTCTCTCTTTTTTGGGGGGAAAGGATAGTGGGTAGGGGTTCTCTTTTCCCCAGACTACTTTACTCACTGGAATTCATTCCACGTACAGGAACTGGGTTAACAAAAGGGGTCTTGAACTACAGTGATCTGATACCTTCTTCCCTTAGTCTGGGAGGTAGGTTATGTAGGCGACAACTGTTCATAGGTTGTTCGATCGCAAAAGGCCAAATAATCGATTAGTAGTCTGCCTGATATTGCCAGAAGACCTTCTCCCTCTTGGAAACTGGCTAATCAAAAGGGGGCACCTTTTCCATCTTACTTTACTTCTCTTTGCAATTTTCCGCTTTCTTGCCGGGAGTACAATGTAGACTAGATAGTATTAAGCATTGGTGAAAACTTTAACCTTACATCAGTGCCTAGGGCCTACTGAAGCGCTGCAGATCCTAGCAGAGTCTCATGAATGGAGGCCTAAGCTCATCAGTCGGGACAGCGTCAAAGAACGAATAGATAAGTGGTTCAGTATAGTTTTAAGTATATATCATAAAAAGAGAATGTAAACTATATACCATATTTTGATGGCTGAGTGACGAAGGAGAAGAGAGATAGCATTCCGACTGGCTAGCGATGAGGGGAAAACTCGCCCAATGTATGGTCCTAATTTCAACACGCCACCTACACCAGGAGCTCAAATAGGTTTAAGGAAAGCAGGATAATCCGGTTCCTCATCCCTCGATATAAAGAAGTTTAGAAGGCAAGAATGATGAGCATTCGGGCCTCTAAAGCAAGATGAAAGTGTCCTGCTGGATAAGAAGACCTAAAACACCAGTCAAGGGAATCAGGTCGGTAACAAAAGGGAATCCTTCTTTTTAAGTTAAGTCTGCGCATGAATGATCCACTTGCCGCCGCTGACGTGACCATCTCCAAAAGATCTGCCTCAATCTGTGGCAGATCAACTATAGGGAGAATGTGTTGGGAGACGACCTCCCGCCGCGGTAGTATGAGCCTTCCCTTTCCTTGATGTTACACAGGATGCGCAATGGAGGGTAGTACGAGGTGACTGAGAGCATTACATTAGAAGAATAGAAAGAGATGTTAAAAAGAACGACCATGGAGACTTGGGGATCTAGAGCAGGTCTTTCTTGTATATCCCTCATGTCGAGAGCTACTTCCTCGAATATCAACGCAGGGAGCCGCGAGGAGAGGACTTCCAGGGCTCAATCTACGGCTGCGTCAGCGTGAGGCAACAAAGCGAAATAAGCATAAAAAGAAGATAGAAATCAGACACGAGGTTGTTTTTTTCCAGCTATGACAAATCCATGCTTTCTAGAGTCAGGTCTTATTGTCGTAATGCAGCCTTTCTCCTTGGAAAAATTAAAGCATCTCTGATCGTTCGTTCCCCAGAGAGTGGGTAGGACTTGGTTCATTCGAGTTTCTTCCCTTTTTTTTATAGTGTTGTTGACATGGGGCTCGACATACCCGAAATGGGTAGCTTTTCCGCGCAGCTTACTTAGCATCATTTCCATCCAATCTTGTGAGGAAACCTTACCCCAATCCAATCCCTAGAGGAGCGCTGCCGAAACAACATATTAACAAGCTCGCTTAAACTGCTTGAATTAACCCTCGGACCAGTATTCATCATAGCGGGGGACCGAAGCAATCATTAAGTCGCCACAGGCGAGGCTATGTGAGCCACATCTGAAGCGAATGAAGCCTCCTCTGTAGGCAGCATTCCTTCCGTTCATTGCCTCTACTAGGTAAGCCTCTAGGCGACCGATCACTACGCTCCTTTTTTCTTTTTTTCTCTTTGATTTGTTGTTATTTCCGGTCCTATGTACAAGCGCACTTCCGGTCGCTTCTAGCTGATCTACAGCGAGCCTCATTTCCAGCATTTCCTACAAGTCGTGGTAGGTATCGACTGAGAGAAGCCACTTCGAGGGCCTTTCCAAACCTACCTACAACGCTTGGGCACCATTCAATCACCAAGGCGGAAAGGAATCAAATACAAAAGGCACTTCCCTCCTATCTTAGTATAGCGTCGGGGACACCTACCCTTCAGGGAGCGGCTTAGAGCTTATTATTAAAGCAATTAGAAAGGGGATTAAAATCACATGAAAGGGGCTTCGAAAGATGAAAGAGCTAGTTAAGGCCAATACAAGCCTATTTTCCTTTGGTGATGCAGCAGATGCACAATAGCCATAAACATAGGATAGGGTCGCCAACCTGGTCCTCACTACAAACAAAATGGATGATAAAGTAAAGAAGCCATAGCCATAACTTGAGAACGAACCAAAAAAGGGAGATAGCTATGATGTTGGAGATTGCAGGATGATATTGCTGGCGAGAGGGTCGAGAGAATAACAATCAGGAGTCATCATGCATATCCCCTCCCTTGTAGCTGGGAGCCTTAAGACCACATTTCTGTAACTCCCAGAGAATGGACTTATCCCCCTCTGTCTCGACCTTGGCGGAAGCCCTAATTTTCTTGATGAAATATCCACTTTTGATTCAGCTCACAGCCTTGTTGGTTGGACGATGGCTCGATGATTGTCTTTCAGTAGCTTTTCCAGGTGCTGAAGAACTTTTATTTATGATTAGCTATTGAAGATGCTTACCGCCCCTCCCTCTCTATCTCTGTCCCTTACTTATTGATGACTGATCTACATTCTCAGCTGGGGACATTGGATGATTTGAGGATGTTGGTTCGACGGCTCCCTCAGCGATTGGGCAGCGGCTTGGGAATAGATTGAGTAGGAGGTTTCATCTCTCTTATTCGGGAATTGCTTCAGATGAGACTAATGGTAAAGGCGCTTCAACTCATTGGGACCAAGCTTTCAAGGTAAGACCTCCTTTAGTAAGCCCCAGAAAGAAGCAAAGGAAGTGCTGCTGCTTGCTATCCCATTAATCAGATGTCACTAGTCCGTCCTGATAGTCAATCCTCTCTCTTGAGCCAGTCGTGTAGCGAGCCAGATGCTTCTTTTTCCTCTTCTGAGACCCTTTCTGATCTGACATTTGAGCATCCATTTTGGCCCCAGTTGAACATCCGGCATTTGAGGACAATTTCGACGCATTTGAAACAAAGTTAGCGGTAGTTGTAGACATTGAGAATGAAGTTTCTTTTTTGGTGTCTATCTACCATGGATCAGGAATTCCTACGATCTTTCCTTCGGCCGGGCTAAGTCAAGGAGCTATCGGAAAATCTTGCTAACTCGATCTTGCCTTAGGTCCTGCCCTTGCTTCCTTCTTCCTCTCCTTCAAATTGTCTGGTTAGCCAGCCGGTAAGTAAACTTTTCGCTTTCCGAGGATGGAATTCTTCTTCAGGGGGGTCAACTAACTGACCTGGTAGAGGAAGTAATCTCTCACTCGGTAAAAAGAGCTAGAAGCAAAGAAAGTGGAATCCGGGTAGAAGAAGAGAACTCGAGAAATCCTTTATTCGAGATAGTTCCACGGTATACTACTATAAGTCTAGAACGGCAAGGATAGCAAACTCCCCCGAAAGGAGAGTTGCCGGATTCCCCTTCTTTTAAGGAAGAGAGGAAGGAACTGAACTTTGATTTATTATAACCAAAGAGAGAGGAGCGTAAACCGAATAAGATGGTATGGCAATCAAGCCAAAGTAGACGTAGACTTCTTTGATTTCGCCTGAGAGGAGGTTACTAAGTTAAGTTGGCGCTCATCCATCTTCACTTGTTTTGCTTGCCGGGAGAAAGAGTGGGATTTGTGTTCAGTATACCGCGTGGATTGAATCCTAAACAGATGGTTGAACTAGATGCGTCAACCAAGATTGAAGTAAGTTACAGGTTGGAAGTGGGACATCCTTTACGCTCAAGAAAAGGAGAACGATCCTTTGGTCCAGCCCAGCCAACAGAAGCCTTCAACTAACTAAAGCAAGAGACAGCTAGCCTTTAGCAAAGGGTTCCGGCATAAGGCTCTTTTCGTTAAAGAAAGGCAGTAAATAAAGCGAGAAGCAAATAAGGAATTTGATTTGGCCTGGCAAAGCCATTATCCGCAGTTTTCCCGGTTGAAGTAGGCTCTCCTCGGTCTTGCTTTCTTGAAGCGATATCCCACTGGATCTAATGATAGACTAGACCGGCATTCCATTCATTAATAAATTCTCCCCGCTTTTGAAGGCCTCGTCCATCCGATAGTTGACCTGATCCCTAATGACTAAGAGTTCGGTTCATGCTCTTACAATGGGAGACCGGAAACTAGAGCCTAAAGGGGACTCACAAGATTGATGACACTACTACCGCAGAAAGGGCGGGACCAAGCTCTTCTCGGATAACCTGCCTCGGGACTGCTACATGAGCTCGCTCTGCTATACCAATCTCACTTAAGTCATTCATGAAGCCGGGGGAGGAGGCCGGTTCCTTGTGCTCCCATATCTCTCTCCAAGATTTGTCTTCGCTTTACAAAGTCGAATTCATTGCTTTCTTAGGTCTGATCTCCTCTTCTTTGTCTTCTACTCATAGGCATCGGAAGTCGCTCTCTTATCTTCTGATCTCGACCATTACCGATATTCGTTCTTTACTGTTTGAAATTCTTCGGAAAGGATCCGATCAAATATTGGCTCTATAGCAGCAAAGGTATTGAATGCTCCATCAGACAGCGCTGACCTCTTTGCTTTGGTCTCACTACTTCGTGCCTCTCCCGAGCGGACTTCGTTCCTTCCTCTTCAGAGGTGATGATTTAGATGCGTACCCTTCTTCTGATCCAATGAGAAGATTTTTGGCTCGTGCCGTTACAGGACTAGCAAGAGTGGGAGAGTCAGTCCCAGGTATTGCCCTTTGACGTAGTGAATCTTCAATCTTTTGGTGGTCTATCTATAAAGGAAAGAAAGAAGGTCAACCTCACCACAGAAAAGAACTCACAAGAGAGCTGAAACCTAACCAAGGGGCGTAGCTGCTATTTCACCGGGAGTGAATCTAGCTAGGGCGATTTTCCACGAATAAGAATCTCCTGACCCAGGGTATTCGTAGATCGGACTTTGCCGGGTATGAACTCAAATCAAAAAGAATCTGACTCCGCACCTCGCTTCTTACCGCGTAAATGCCATTCTTTTCTTTCCGGCTTTCCTGGACTGGCCTGGCCTATCGAGAATCGAATTCTTTCTTCACTCGGAGTTCTAGCTTTCTTATGACTTCAAGCATCTCTCAATCAAATGGTTTGCTAAAAGAAATTCTCTGCCCGGAATGGAGGGAAGTCTGCTTTGCATTGCTATAGGGCTATGATTCAATTCGCAGCTCTCAATCAAAAGATTCGGTTTCCATCAGATTCACTAGCGGCCTATTCTCACCCTGGGGTAACTACGCCCGGAAGTTCTTCTCGCTCCCTTTCGAGTTGAAGAAGAGTTCCCTGCTACCTCACCACTTCTAGTACTAATAGCCCTTCCCCCACCAAGAGAAAGAAACTAGGGCATTCGCCTCTATCAATGACTTAAGAAAAGCAGCCTTTCTTAATAAACTTAATAAATAACCCGAAGGCGAGCTACTCAGTCTTGCTGCTCCTTCCCGTCCCGCTATTCCTTCTTTTCTTTCTTGATAGCACAGGAAAGAGGCTAGCAGTGCGTATTCCATCAACAGCTGCTCAATCTATGGCAACTTGGGATCTTATGGCCTTCCTTAATAAAGGCAGATAGGATTTTCTACTTAACCAAAGGCAACTGATTCAACAACAGCTATCACAGCACAGCTACCTCCTCTTCCACTGCTGCCACTTCTGCTACCGGGCATGAACTTCCAAAACACCTGGACTGGCTATCGAGAAGGAAATCCGCCTTGAGCCTTCACTCGGGGTTCTTTCTTCTTCAGTCAGACTAGTGACTTCTGACGTCAAGCATCTCGAAAGACTAAGAAATAAATCTCCTCGGTCAAAGGCTTTGGCTATTCAGCTACGAGTTCTGTCATACTATAGCTTGCTTGAGGTACGTAGTCGCTTTAGCGAAGCTTGAGGAAAAGTTGGATCAGTTGGCAAGTCGAATCCCACCCGAAAGGCTTCCAGGTATTCTGCTTTCCTTGATCAAGGGGATCTGTGTCACTCTCACTATGCTTAACACATTGACAAGTGGGTAACTCTTACTCTCTTCTATCTCCGAATCTCTTTGTTGGGCGCTAATGGATCTTACTTTCACTCTTTATGGCATCCGGTTCAATCAATACAAGTTATCTTGCTCAGTTGTCTTTGACCTTGCCTGGAATTGGGATCATTTGAATCAGAATCTCTTTCCCTCTTCGAGCAAATCGAATTCCCTTACTAAGCTTTCAGTCCTAATAGCAACTTCCTTGCCTTAATAAGCTCCCAGGAAAGTGAAAGTAATCACTAGCCCCTCTCAAGAAGGGAAGGTAAGAAGGACGCCGAATCTTTCCTTCCTTCTTCTTTCTACGAGTCTCATAGCAATCTCTTAAGCATCCCCTTCTCTCTAAGGAGAGTGAGAAAAGAAGAGAAAGTAGTAAACTACCTGTCCTCTAAGAGTAAGCCAACAGCCGTCATCTCATTGGCCAAGCTAGAAAGGAGGAAAGAGAGTAAGCAAAGGCAAGAGATTGTATAAGGATAGTGGAATTCCCTTGGGCACTTTTGAATCTATTCTATCCCCATCTTCCATTACAGACAATGACTGAGTTCTTCCCTACTAACCTTCATACCGAACCGCCCCTTAGTTCAGATAGAAACGGGGACTTAACGAACGGCCTTTGGCCGCCTTTCTGTTCCGAGTCCCTCTCCCCGAGGAAGACCTCTAATTACCGATTTGAACTACCATCGGAAGCCTCCTCTAGTCCCAAAGGGAAGATCAATTTGTATGAATTTCCTAGTTCCATTGGCGTTGAAAGACAAAGAAATGAAGTATATCGCTGCTTCGGCAAAACAGCTGGGGGAGTACCTGAGAATGCCAATCGTAAGAAAAAGGGTAGTTTTGCTTCCTCGCTTTTCAGCTGAGTGGGGTAAGCCGCGTTCCTCTATCGAGCTACTCCGCTTCGCTACGTTCCTTTGCGCCCGTTTCACCATTTATACAGACGAAGATGGGCTTCTCGCCCCACCTCCTTTCGGAAGAACTAACCGCGCTACTTTCATAATTGGATTTAGCGAGAGCCTTGCTTTCATAATTGGATTCATCGGCTCTGTCACGACTTATCCACGAAATTCCAACACCGGTACCTAAAAAAAAGAAACCGTTGAAGTCTTTAGTAGATCTGGTTCGGTGGAGGGACTAGAAAAGAAAGAATCGGGCGGCGCCCTCTTGACTTTTTGATCCGAAACGGTGGCTGCTCGTCCAGATGCTAGATATCTACGCGGCGCAAACGCGAGTTGATAGGGCCAAAGTAGTCGACTTGCTTACGGGGAGGGCCTCCGTCGAATCATAAAATATCGTGAGAGGTTCTGAAAGAAAGGCCCTTGGAGAGTCTTTCTGTTTGAGTTCTTGTTGATACCCGATTTGGTCAGAACAAGCAAAACATCTATTTCCAACTCTTCCTCAGATCAAAATCCTCGCTAAAAGCTTATGGAAGCGCGTATTTTTCTCTCGTTTATAACCTATAGATTACAAGGACCACATCAGACATACCAAACGATGGATTTCCGTACCGGCCCCTAGCCATACAATCAATTGCAATTCGACGAATTGATGAGAAAAGAGGAGAGTTGAAAACTTTGATTTATTTTCCCCGGTTAAAATCCCCTGTTTTCGACAGCTAGCCCCCCATGGATACCCGAAAGTGAAGAAGTAAGATCTAAGATCAAGACAAGTTTCGCTGCTAACACGAACATCCAGAAAGAGAATGATGGTTCGAGGATGACCTGGTTGGGATTTGGCTTTCCCTTGGCCGGTAAGTGCCATAACTGGTATTCCTGCCACCTCGGAATCTCTTGAATTGGCATACGCTGAAGTCGAATCGGTATCTGAGGAACATAGCCTTGAGCAGCCGGGCGAGCTTTCTTACCCCTGAGAAAAAAAGACTCGGTGAAAGCGGAGCTTACTTCGTAATTTGCATCATTATATTATGCTCGATCATCTCTGCCCTCAAAATCCGTAAGATTTATTATGCCGGCATGACATCCAAGAGTGCCATCTGCTGTTTCAAGGCCGGGAATGCGCTTTGCCTTTCAAAGGACAACGCCAACCGCTCCAACGTTATCATCAGCCACCTCGAGGCCACCACTAGCCGTTTTAGATGTCCACGACGAACTCTTCTAACCACCTTCTGTTCCCAATCCTCCAATCTGAGCTAGCATCAATCTTATAGACCTCTACTCAGAGGACGAGAGACTATGCAGAAAGCTTGAGTTTGGGTGTCCTTACGTCTCCTGATACCGATGGAAAACTCAAGAAAAAAGGCCGCTGCGCTTCCTCTGCGGGAACTGCCTTTTCTGAGGTAGTTTACCGGCCTGACTGAAAGAAGTGGGGTTCTTTGGTGCTGTTGAGGCTTTCCTTGGCCTGTTGGCCATGAGGTGAACAACGAAGAAGCACATCATACGGCTCAGGTAAGCGATGAGCAAGCACAAGATATTCTTAACTTACCAGTATTAACGTGATTCAGAACCAAATTCAAGGAATGGTTGTCGTCCAGACCTCCTTTTTCTTTCCTATACTTCTTTTCTTTTTGTTGGCGGTGCGGAGGGAGAAAATTCTTTCCAATTACGTCGTCACGAAATTCGTTTCCGAATACCCAGTGTATGTATGAGCTCAGAAAGCTGTTGAAGGAATTAAATGAAAGCGGGGAGACCTCTCGTTTGTTTTTATCTATCTTAAAAGTCCGAAAGGATTTTGAGCAGTTTCCACTCTGCTCGTACTGAATACGGGTAATTCCTCGCCACTTGCCCAACATTTTAATAGAGGGACAGCCAGCGGTGAGGCCATTGGCCCAATAAACAATAGGCGCAAGTAGCTTGAAATCGAAAAGAGTGAAATCAGGGGCTAATCTACCTTTTCAGCCCGAGTTAAGACAAAGGAATGGTCTCACTCAGGGGGAATGGGCCTTCATTAAACAAAGAAACTGAGCGATTGACATCGAATAAGAGTCCATCCACGGCATGAGAGGAGTGATCAAATTATATTATATGAGGGGTCCCCGGACCTATCCTTTCTTTTTTATCAAAAAAGTCTGTGGTTACAACCCACTAATGAGACTCGGGAGAGAACCGACCCACTGGTCTTGATCCCATTCTATACGCACGCAATTTGTTTAGTAACAAGGTAACAAGAAGCGGGCTAAAGCCACAAAAGGGGACAAGATTCATCGATTAGGTGGCAGCAAGGTTTGTGACTCTTTGATCTATCGGTTGACTCTGTCTTTTTAACATCCTTGATTTGTTTCCAGGAGCGGAGATGGAATGAAATAAGCAATCAAGTCCGTCTGGACTCCGATCGAGAAAGCCCTATACTCGACCTACTTCCATCTTAAAGCATTGAAAGAAAGGCAGGCAGCTTTTCCGAGTTTCAGAGGTGACGGAGGTCAAAAAGGAGTTCAATCGCTCTCACATAAATACGGAGTTCAGCCGTAAACAAAAAGTGGAGATTAGTTCTCAAAGTCGATTGATTGAGAGATGAAAACCAGTTGCTTAGGTTAGGACTCCCATTCGATTCGATCTCTCATCAGTCATTGAATCGGGAACGGCGGAAAGAGACGATCAGGGATTATGGATCTAAGTCTGAGCCTGACACCTCTATTATTACATCAAACAACAATTGAGTTGGGATCAAAGAATGAAGGGATTGTTCCCCGTATGTATTGTGTTCAACGAATGAAATCCTTCTTCAGCTTGAAAGACATCTCAGGAAAGAGCTACTTAAACTTAAGAAATTTTTTTAGAACCCTTCATACTCGAGAATAAGGTCAGGAAGAAGATGAGTGAGCTTCAAAGCACTCAACAAAGCGCGAGGAGCCCGCTCACTATTCTCATTGCCGCTTTCTTTAAGGCATCGGCGAACACTATGTAAGCAGCATCAAAGGAACTGAGACTTTTAATGCTGCTTTCAAAAACCCTTGATTAAGAGGTTGAGGGGGCCTCCGATCCTCTTTCGTGTGCAACGTTTAAGAGTGGAATCCTCTAACTTGATTGGCTTGACGCTCCTATGACAGTCCTAGTTGGAACTAGGACCCCCCCCCCCTTCGCTATCTATCGTAAGTGATTGTCCCAGGCGAGGAACTGCTTGTATGAGACCTGATTCTCGCGCAGCAAGACCTTTTGTGAGTGCCCTTCCTTTTGGGCTTGAGGCTCATCTCACGATGTTCGTCTTGTCTGATTGTTTTTGTCTTGGTACGCTCCCCCTTGTTAAAGAAGTCCTCTATCTGCACACTAACCTGGGAGACTTTCACCCTGTTTTTCCCTTGATGCTTCTAAGCCGCTTTGAATTGGCCTGTGCCCGTTGATGAATAATCAATCCTGCCGTTACGTCAGCCGAGAAGACGGACTTGCGGGTATCGTCAAATAGAGTATCAAAGGCTTATTCCGCTCTAGTGGCAGGTTTCTCTTTTCATGAAGTAGCCCCTCATTCACCTCGTACACTGAGTCAAGCGACTTCCCCTTTTCTGTCATGAAGAGGAAGTGAGATGATGACAATGCGGCTGGGACAAATCCATATCAATAACTTTCTTCTATATATAAGAGAATTGGATCCCGACCCGAAGACGAAGACCTCAGAAATGAAATTTTATGCCGATTTCATTTCATTCCAGTAGTACCCGTTGCTTGTTTTGTTGGGTTGGTTGGAGTGCTTTAATCAGACTTGACCGAGTAGATCATGTTGGGATCTTATCTTCACCATGAATGATCCTACGGGCGAACATCTCATGGCACACCATTGATCAATAAGATAAGAAAGGATAATATAGAATATACGGGGATACCCCCCATTCCTATCAGCGTGAAATGAAAAAAAAGAAGTCCTCTCCTCCGCTCTCTCTGTCCCTGGCTTCTTCACATACCTTCTGGCCTCAGTCGTTGACTTTGCCCCTTCCGCTCCTCCATTTAAAAAGAAATTGAGTGGTTGTTCGCTCCTGAACGAAGCTATTGGGACAGCGGCTTTGATAGCGCTTTCTCAATGAGATATATCATATCGCGGTAGAGCCCCTATCCGTGTTTTGAAAAATCCCTCTCTGGTGTCATCTACTGGCTGACTGCACAGCCTTACTATGGCTTTTAGAAAGCAAGATCCCTCCGTTTATCACTCTATAGAAAGAACATCCCATACATACTTGCTTGCCCTAATCGAATGTTATCCCTTACTCCATCCCCTGAAGGAGCGTATCCTTTTTCATCTAATGCCGTCTTTTCCAACTCCCTTTCTTCCCGTCTCAGTCATCTCATCTCTCTTACCTGAACATAGAAGATAAGGGGTTAGCGAGACTGACTCCCCTTATGAGCCCGAAAGCCATATGAACGAAAGCAAGCAAAAAAGTAAACTAGACAAAAGGGTACCACTCCATAAGAACAGATTCACCAGGCACTCGAAATTCTCAAATCCCTGGACGTGGGGAAATAGAAAGGAAAGAGCAGACTTTCTTCCTTTCGAGGCATACTACTATCTCAGTTTCTCTCCTTTGACGGTCAGATCGATCCCTTATTGAATTGAAGGGAATTCTTCTCGGAGTTGGGGTTATCCCCATTCTCTTTATCGATGAATAAGGGAGTCCGGCAGGAGACAAAGAAGATTAATGAAAAGGATGCATCGAGGTTCGAAGGAGTTGTATGCATTACAAGATCTCTCTGACTATGTCTCATCCATACTTGGTTTAAGTTGTTAACTCTCCATAAATATAATAAGCTATAGAGCCATAACATTTGCCTTCATTGCTTCGGTGTACGGTTGACATCTTTAAGGGAATGCGTCCTTGGCTTGTACTTCATAGTTGGGCCCAATGGTCTAACTTATGGTTGCCATGACCTTGATCCGAATAGGGGTCGAAATCCATAGTAGCACCAAGACTACAATATGGTTGCAGCCAGAGGATGGGCCGAAGCGCCAAGTAGGAGAGGTCAGAGTAGTGGTCGCCGACTGAAAGAGATTCGAGGTTGGGACAGGTGCGCGGGTAGGAGAAGAGGTACAGTCAGTCATTCTTGGACTAGAGTGGTAAAAGGACTATTTCCAATGGGAGGAGAAGCAGTCGAAGGAGTGCATTCTAGAGTTATGATACCAGGTCCGTCGTAGGAATTCAAAGGCTTGTCTACGGTAGTGATCGATTAATTTCAAAGGGAGGGCTCCA